CTGCAGTGTCCGAGTAGATACTCTTATTTTCTCTCGAACCATAGTAATATTATAGATAATAGATCAGATCATTGAGTCATTTATTTCTCTTGAAATCCCTTCAATGCTTATTTTTACACACGTCTTTTTTTAGGGGGCCGACAGCCATTATGCGGCATGGGGGTTACATCTCGTACGAAACTTAATAGTATGCCACTTCTACGAATAGCTCGTAATGCTGCATCCCTTCCGAGACCAGGACCCTTTATCATGACTTCTGCTCGTTGCATGCCTTGATCTACTACTTTACGAATAGCGTTTCCTGCTGCGGTTTGAGCAGCAAATGGTGTCCCTCTTTTTGCCCCTTTGAACCCGCAAGTACCGGCGGAGGCCCAAGAAACCACTCGACCTCGTACATCTGTAACAGTCACAATGGTATTGTTGAAACCGGCTTGAACATAAATAACTCCTCTTGGTATTTTACGTGCACTCTTACGTGAATTAATACGCCTATTCCTACGTGAACCAATTCTTGGTATGGGTTTTGCCATATTTTATCGTCTCATAAATATGAGTCAGAGATATATGGAGATATCCATTTCATGTCAAAACAAATCCTTTCATTTTTTTTTATTTCTACATCATTTGTACATCGAGTCCGTTAGAAAGTCCCTTTTTTTTATTAGTAGACTGATTATCCTTGTCGTTGTTTATGTTTCGGGTTGGAACAAATTACTATAATTCGTCCCCGCCTACGAATTAGTCGACATTTTTCACAAATTTTACGAACGGAGGCCCTTATTTTCATATTTGTCATTCCTTACTTTAATTCCGAATCTATTTCTTGGAAGAAAATAAGTTTCTTGAAATTTAGAATCTCAAATTGTATTCCGGAATGTAGAAGTTGAAAAACCACTTAATCGGTTGAATCCTTGTTACGGAGTCTATAAATTATACGTCCTCTGGTTGAATCATAACGGCTTACTTCAATTTTCACTCTATCCCCCGGTAGGATTCGTATAAAACTACGGCGTATCCTTCCTGAAACATAACCTAGAATCAGATCCTCATTATCTAAACGAACCCGGAACATACCGTTAGGAAGTGATTCAATAATTAAACCTTCATGAATCGATTTTTCTTCTTTCATTCCAGGCAAAACCCCCTTAAAGTATCAACTAATGGAGGAGGAGTGATATTAGACAACCCGTCCTTTCTCTTTTTTTCCAAAATAGGAAGTTTCGGATCCAATTCGTATATCAGAGGGATTACCATATATAACATAAAATTTCTCCGCCAATTCTTTCTAGTCGAGCCTCTCGGTCTGTCATTATACCTCGAGAAGTCGAAAGAATTAGAATCCCCATTCCACCTAAAATTCTAGGAAGTCGTTGATAGTTAGAATAGATTCGTAGACCAGGGCGACTGACCTGCTTTAAATTTAAAATTTTGGTATACGGCCCTTTCCTATTCCTTCTATGTCGTAGAGTTGAAACCAAAAAATATTTGTTTTTTTCCTGATGTTTCCTCACGTTTTCAATAAAACCTTCTCGTAAAAGTATTTTAACAAGGGTTTCCGTGATTTTAGTAGATGTTATTCGAACCGTTCCCTTTTTATTCATGTCAGCATTTCGTATCGAGGTTATTATATCAGCAATGGTGTCCCTATTCATGATGACCTAAATTTAGTGGTGCTCCGGATTTTGATATAATCAACGTGCTTTTATTAGTTTCTTTTTCTTATTCTTTTTTTTTTTTTTTTTATGATTTATATTTATGTAAAAAGGAAAGGTATATACGTGATACACAATCTACTACTAAATCGATTTCATTCAAATAGCCTACTATTCTCGTGGTTTATAATACCTCGGGGATTCTCGTGATTTATAATACCTCGGGAGCTAATGAAACGATTTTAGTAAAGTTTAACTGTCTCAACTCTCGGGCGATTGCACCAAAAACTCGAGTTCCTTTTGGATTTCCTTTTTGATCAATAATAACTGCAGCATTGTCATCATATCGTATTATCATACCGTTGTCACGTTTGAGTTCTTTGCGGGTACGTACAATTACAGCTCGGATCACTTCTGATCTTTCTAAGGGCATATTTGGTATTGCTTCTTTTATCACAGCAACAATAATGTCACCAATATGAGCATATCGACGATTGCTAGCTCCTATGATTCGAATACACATCAATTCTCGAGCCCCGCTGTTGTCTGCTACATTCAAATGGGTCTGAGGTTGAATCATATAATTTTTGAATCTTTCAATGCAAAGGCGAAAAAAGAAAAAGAAATATTATTTGTCCAAAACTTTGTCCAAAACAAAAAACTGGCGGTTGTTTTTTTATCCCAACGTTTGTTTCTACATTCCTATTTCTACATTCCTATCCTGAAATAAGAAATTGAGTTCGTATAGGCATTTTGGATGCCGCTAGTGAGATAGCCTTTCTGGCTATTTTTTCTGTTACTCCGCTTATTTCATAAAGTATTCGACCTGGTTTGACAACAGCTACCCAATATTCGGGGGATCCTTTCCCCGAACCCATACGTGTTTCCGCAGGTCTTACTGTAACGGGTTTGTCTGGAAATATACGTACCCATAGTTTTCCACCACGACGCACATTTCGTGTCATTGCCCGCCGACCTGCTTCTATTTGTCTAGATGTGATCCAAGCGGGTTCAAGTGCCTGAAGAGCATATCTGCCGAAACAAATACGATTACCTCGATAAGATATTCCCTTCATTCTTCCTCTATGTTGTTTACGGAATCGAGTTCTTTTGGGGTTATAGTGGATGGTTCTTTTTCAATTCCATCTCTATTACAGAACCGGACATGAGAATTTCTTCTCATCCGGCTCCTCGCGAATGAAATGATCAAAAAGAAAGTATATATTTTTGAATTAAAATGAAATAAAATAATAAATAAAATATTTTATTAATTTTTAATATAATATTTTATTTTTATTTTTTAATAAGTTTTTTTTAATATAGTTATAACAAATCTTTGTTTTGTTTTCGCTTTTATCGTATCAGATCACCTACATTTTAGCAATTCAATAATAAAAAAATGTCGTGGGCGAATATTTACTCTTTCAATATCTATTTCTGTTGTAGGGTTAGTTCATGACTTCTCAGAATAGATGAATTGGTCTCTGGTTTATTCCGCCATCCCGCCCGCTGAATCATGTGTATTCATTTTCAATTGAATCTTCTGTATTCACAGGTTCCATCGTTCCCACCGCTTCTTGATTAATGGTTAGGCCTGAATTTGACAACGGAGCTTTTACTTAAATTAATTTGTTCTTGAGTCAACGTTCTTAGTCTTTATTGGCTCGAGGCTCTTAATTTTGGTGCTATGAAGAGATTCATATAATGATAGATGAATCCGTATTGATGCTTTATTACACTGCCTTTTATGAGATGATTCATAGACCTTACATATTGGAATTATATATCATTGATAGATTTTTATATCTTTCTCTCACCTTCCATTTATCCACATCCTTTCGCTTACAACTCATAATCGGATTGCTTTTTCTTTTGTTTATGCCAAAACGAGTTCAGTTGCTGCAATGATACGACCAATATATCATATCTTGACTGCTTCCTTGGATCCAGATAATTTGAAGTGATGAGTTAGTTATTAGTTCTATAGTTATTAGTTCATATTATGGGTTGTTAATTTTTTATCTTAATCCTAACAAAAACCAACGAGTCACACACTAAGCATAGCAATTCGGTCAAAAGGGGTTCAATCAAATTTTTATTCAACCTTATAGAATTGATCATTTTTCTTTTTTGTTCTGTCATTGAATAGAAGGGAAAGACAAGTAAAGGCTTATTATTTTATTCCTCGTCTATAAATATCCAAATTTTTATACCTAAAACCCCATATATAGTTCGAACTGTATAGGCGCAATAATCAATTTTGGCGTGAATGGTTTGTAGGGGAACTCTACCTTCTCTGATCCATTCGATACGTGCAATTTCTTTTCCGTCGATACGTCCTGCAATTTGTATTTGAATTCCTTTTGTATCAGCCTGTTCGGTTAGTTCAATAGCTTTTTTCATCGCTTTTCGAAAAGAGACCCTATTTTTTAATTGTCCGGCTATAAATTCTGCAAGAATATTAGGGTGTCTATAAGGTTTTGCAATTCTTGTAATAGCAATGTTGAGTTTTCGGTTCACAGAATTTAATTCTTTTTGTACATTCATCTGTAGTTCTTCGATGCCTCGTGGTCTATTTTCTATTAATAACTTGGGGAATCCCATATAGATTATGACCTGGATCAGATCAATTCTTTTTTGAATTTCTATACGTGCAATTCCCTCGACACCGGAGGATGTTCTCATATTTTGTTGAGCATAATTCTTGATACAATCCCGTATTTTTTGATCTTCTTGTAAACCCTCAGAATAATTTTTTGGTTGTGCAAACCAAATGGAATAATGACTTTGGCTTGTACCAAGTCTGAAACCAAGTGGATTTATTTTTTGTCCCATATTGCCCCGCTAGATTTTAAACGGAAATTGCTAGGTAAATACTTTTCTCGATTATCTAATGTTTCATATACTTCATAGTAGGATATATCTTTCAATACAATAGTTATATGACAAGTGGGTCTTTTTATCAGATAACTACGCCCTCGAGCTCGAGGTTTTAATTTTTTCCTGGTAGTTCCTTTGTTGACTTCCGCTTTCCAAACGATTAAATCTTCTTTTTCGAAACCTTTATTGTGTTTAGCGTTTGCTGCTGCGGAATAAATCAATTTAAAAATGGGATAACATGCTCGATAAGGCATGAGTTCGAGTATCATAAGTGTTTCTTTATAGGAACGCCCGCGGATCTGATCAATTACTCTTCGCGCTTTGTGAACAGACATAGGTATATATTGGCCTAAAGCAGATACTTCAGTCAGCGACTTTCTTTTTTTTCTCATAAGTTTTACCTCTGCATTAATGAAGGATAAGCATCTCTATTTATTAATTATTAACGTATTAACGACGAGATCTATT